CTGGAGAGATAAACCGGTTGCTCTTTCCATTGTGCAAGCAAGATTAGTTGGATTAGCCCACTTTTCCGTAGGTTATATATTTACTTATGCAGCTTTCTTGATAGCCTCAACATCAGGAAAATTTGGTTAATTTATTTTTTTATTGTCTTTTTATTTACTATATCATCAACACTCTCATTCTTTTCGATGGAGAGATGGAGAGGTAGAAATCTACCTTCTTATACTTTTATATCCCGGATTTGAACTGTATCATTAATAACAATAGGTAACTTAATATTTTTTATGGCAAAAAAAAGTTTAATTCAGAGAGAACACAAGCGAAAGAAATTGGAAGAAAAATATCGTTTGATTCGTCAGTCCTTAAAAAAGAAAAGCAAAGACTCATCCCTGAGTCAAAGAGAAATAAGAGAAATTCAGAGAAAATTGCAATCTCTACCACGTAATAGTGCACCTACACGTCTTCATAGACGTTGTCTTGTTACTGGAAGACCTAGAGCTAACTATCGAGATTTTGGACTATCCGGGCACATACTTCGACAAATGGTTCATGCATGTTTATTACCGGGTGCAACAAAATCAAGTTGGTAAGGATAACAATCTCGTTTCTATTTTTACCTAAAAGATTTTGTACCTAAAAAAGAAATATCGCTTCCCAATTGTACCTATTTTTATGGACCCTCTTGAGATTTCTTTCGAAATGGATCAAAATATACATACCATTTTGATAGATATTTGAAAGAGGGTCTCCAATCTTTGAATGTTTCTCTCTTGATAGCCTCAACATCAGGAAAATTTGGTTAATTTATTTTTTTATTGTCTTTTTATTTACTATATCATCAACACTCTCATTCTTTTCGATGGAGAGATGGAGAGGTAGAAATCTACCTTCTTATACTTTTATATCCCGGATTTGAACTGTATCATTAATAACAATAGGTAACTTAATATTTTTTATGGCAAAAAAAAGTTTAATTCAGAGAGAACACAAGCGAAAGAAATTGGAAGAAAAATATCGTTTGATTCGTCAGTCCTTAAAAAAGAAAAGCAAAGACTCATCCCTGAGTCAAAGAGAAATAAGAGAAATTCAGAGAAAATTGCAATCTCTACCACGTAATAGTGCACCTACACGTCTTCATAGACGTTGTCTTGTTACTGGAAGACCTAGAGCTAACTATCGAGATTTTGGACTATCCGGGCACATACTTCGACAAATGGTTCATGCATGTTTATTACCGGGTGCAACAAAATCAAGTTGGTAAGGATAACAATCTCGTTTCTATTTTTACCTAAAAGATTTTGTACCTAAAAAAGAAATATCGCTTCCCAATTGTACCTATTTTTATGGACCCTCTTGAGATTTCTTTCGAAATGGATCAAAATATACATACCATTTTGATAGATATTTGAAAGAGGGTCTCCAATCTTTGAATGTTTCTCTTTCTTTTTTCAAGGAACTTTTTGGAGTTATAGCCCCTGGTACACGCCAGGATCATAGTTGGCTAAAAGTCAAGGGTTCGAAACTTCTCATTTTCATTTTCCAGATGAAAAACTCAAACCCTTAGATCATTCTATAGGACATAGAATGACAATTAATCTTTACCATCCAAAAAAAGGAGTAATGAGCTGGTCAAAAAAAAAGAACTATCAAAAAAAGAATTGTAGTAAAGAAAAGATTTGTAGCTAAGCATTTATCGGAAACATTTGAAAAAATCCAAGTCTTTGTGTATACTAGATTCAAATAACTGGCATAATTCTGATTTTTCCTGATTGGAAAAATCATCCATGAAAAAGAAAGAAAAAAGATAGAAAAATTTGGTTTTTTATGGTCAAAAATTGATTTACAAAGATCATGAATGTGATTAGTAGCAAGGTGCAACAACGGCCTTGGTTCCATATTCAGATCTATTTTCACCTCTTTTTAATGCTGTGTGGTTCTATTATGTTGATGTTTATCTTTATAAAGATAATGAATGTTCTTATACAAGTAATTATCAATATTGATAATGAGATGTAGCAGGATACAAGGATTTTTTCTTTTTTCCATTCCGAATTATTGTATGGATTCTGACCTTGATACTTAAGAAATTGGGCATGAATAGGATGTTACCTTTCCAAGTTCCAAGGGAGATTCCAACCAGGTTATACCTAAGCTAAACCCAATTTCACTTACTCAACTCATGATTATGGATGTAGCGTTAATGATATCAATTGAATATTCTAAGTATTAGATCCGGTAATATGGGATTCTATTCCGTCTGAATTCTGAAAAAAATAATAAATGATCTTATATCGTATATTAGAATTCACATTGTTTTATTTTCTAATAAAAAAAGGAGAGAAACCAAAATGACCAAGAAAAATATTAAAAGAGCCGTTTATGTAAACGGCCTCGATTCCATGTTATCGACTCTGAGAAACATGGACATAGAAGTGAATTTCGAATCGTATTTGATTCATAAATTCTTTACGCCTAACTTGACGAGACTTCTCCTCGAGTCTCGTTTCAATGTAACCAACATAAGAGATCTCATCCATGTTCAAGTGGATCATCTGCTAAAAGCAGTCGCTTCGTTTCCGGAGGATGAGTTCGTGCCATTCTGTTAAAGCTTCTTGAAGTTCTATTAATTCTTCAAGAAAAACAAAACAGAAAAAAAGAAATAAAAAAAATTGACTCCGAGGAAATACTATTTCTCGAGATATGCACGAATGGAAGTTTGACTCCTGTAGAAGCACTTCGTGAAGCTTGTCTTCATTTGATTGATTTTTTTCAAATTTTGCCCCTCTTATGAATATGAAGAAGAAAATCTCTTTTTGAGAGAAAGGGATGAAAAGGATTTCTTTTTGATATTTCAACAAATTTTTCAGAAATATCTGCGTATGGATATACAAAAGTCATGGTATAATATAAAACAAATCGTTATCAACACTCCGTATTTTTTTTGCAGGACATATAATGAATCAAATATCTTTCGGAGGAATCAAAAAAGATGAAACAAAATAAACTCAAAAAGATGATTACAAGTGGAGAACAAATGGAAGAGAAACGAAAAAATATAGAGAAAGAATTACTTGAAGAAGAACTAGATTTAGATCAAGAGGAACTGGATAAAATGAATGAAGATAAACTCGAATCAGATGAAGAGGAATTCAACAAATTGATTGGAAAGAAATATACTCGAAACGAAATAGAGCAACTATTTCTTCTCGCAGAAATAGAAACAAAAGCAGAAATAGAAGAAAAAGAAAAAAACCTTGCTTATGATGAAGATGCTAATCAAAATTCAAAAAAATCAATAAAATCAGAAGAATCAACTGAATCTGAGGAATCACAAGAATCAGAAGAATCAACAGAATTTGAAGAATCACAAGAATCAGAAGAATCAACAAAATATGAAGAATCAGAACAATCAACAGAATCTGAGGAATCACAAGAATCAGAAGAATCACAAGAATCAGAAGAATCAACAAAATATGAAGAATCAGAAGAATCAACAAAATATGAAGAATCAGAAGAATCAACAGAATCTGAGGAATCACAAGAATTAGAACAATCAACAGAATCTGAGGAATCACAAGAATCAGAAGAATCAACAAAATATGAAGAATCAGAAGAATCAGAAGAATCAACAAAATATGAAGAATCAGAACAATCAACAGAATCTGAGGAATCACAAGAATCAGAAGAATCAACAGAATCTGAAGAAGATATACCTTACATGGATAAGGTCGATTCTTATCAAAGAAAAACAGGTTTTACTGACCAGTTTCAAACTGGGACAATTGTCAAAAGGATACACGATGAGGTGTTCCGCGTACATTTGGATCATAACAATCAAAGATTTGATTGTTTTCTTTCGAGTGATATATGTCGTAATGGTCTACGTGTATCCGTGGGAAGTAGAGTGAAAGTAAAAAATAATGGATTTTTTAAATACATTATTTTTATATTTCCGCTCTTGTGCTTCTGGAGGAGCTCATATGCAAGAAGGAAGTTTCAGCTTAATGCAGATGGGTAAAATATCTTCGACTTTATGGAATTTTCAATTCCATGAAAACTTATTTTTAGTGTCACTTCTGACATCGCCTACAACAGGTGGTGTCACAGCCAGTTTTGGAATGCTTGTATAAATGAATGTGAATGGAGATTAACTTTAATTGGATTTTTTAAGACAGGTTTTTTTGATTATAAGCTAAAACAACCCCAATCGAATCCCATAAATTGGATTGGGGTTGACATTTAAAGAATATTATGATAAAATAATTTAATATCAAATTTCTGTTAGTTTTGAATATAAGAAATGGGGCGTCGCCAAGCGGTAAGGCAACGGGTTTTGGTCCCGTTATTGCGAAGGTTCGAATCCTTCCGTCCCAACTTTCTTTTATGAAACGAAAGATTGGATTACATTTTTTTATATTCTATATATATAATATAAAGAAAAATTTCTTAAAGCGGAATTTCAATTCTAAAATGAAATTCATTCTAAGAATCTATTTTATCTCAACGAAATAAAATATAAAATCTTAGTAAAATACCATACTCATTCTTTTTTCCAAATCAGAAAGAAATGTTTAATTTATCAAACATACATAATATTTTGTATTGAAAATTCTTGAGCTTTTTTTTTTTAAGAAAGAAAATTTGTATTTTTTTATATTTATAAAAAAATATGTTACTATATTTTTATAATATATTTTTATAGTATATATTTTAGGATATATTTTATTTGATTTTCTATCAGCAATAATCTTTTTAATAACTAAAAAGGAACTTTCGATTACGATTAAGTGAAAACAATCATTATTTTCTTAATGAAATAAAAATTCAAAAAAAAAAAAGAAAGATTAGAGGAATTAAATGTCTATAGAAAAAAGAAAAAAGAGCCAGCCTCAACTTTCAATCAAAAAAATCTATATACAAAAAATCCATATGATGATACAATTTATTTTTTTTTTTTTTTTAGTATCTTACTTAACTTTAAGTCGATCTTATTTTTTTGATCCTTTAATTCAGTTTTAATTTCTATTTATAAAATGAAATTCTCATAAAAAATAAAAATCAAAGAAAAAAGGAGGAATCTTTATGTCTCGTTATCGAGGACCTCGTTTAAAAAAAATACGTCGTCTGCGAGCTTTACCAGGACTAGTTACCCAATTGAAATATAACAAAAATAAAAAAAAACAAAAACACATTCCTTTTAGGAAAAGAAATAAGGAATATCGCGTTCGTTTAGAAGAAAAACAGAAATTACGTTTTAATTATGGTTTGACAGAACGACAATTAGTTAGATATATGCATATCGCTGGAAAAAGCAAAGGATCAACAGGTCAGGTTTTGTTACAACTACTTGAAATGCGTTTGGATAACATCGTTTTTCGTTTGAATATGGCTTCGACCATTCCTGGAGCCAGACAATTGGTGAACCATAGACATATTTTAGTTAATGGTCATATAGTTGATATACCGAGTTATCGTTGCAAACCTAGAGATATTATTACTACAAAGAATAACGAAAGATTTTTTGATAAGACTAAAATTCTAAAACCTGAAATGTCAAAACATTTAAGTATTTCAAAAGACTATAAAGCAAGAAGCTTTCAAGGACAAGTAAAGAAAATAATAGATAGGTCAGGGGTCTTATTGTCAATAAAGGAATTCTTAGTCGTAGAATATTATTCTCGTCAGATTTGAATCCAAGCAAATAAGAGTTCATAGAATTTTTACTTTTTCGCCGAATTAAAACTAAATAAATTGAATCCTTAATTCCTATTTTCGAATTCATGTATCACAAATGGATACACATGAACATCTATGAGAATTTCCAGTAGACTTTTTTGTTTTTTTTCTTTCGTCTATTTGTTCAACTAAGGTGAGCAAAAGAATATTTCAAAAATTCTCTAACTAATGACAATAAATTTGAATCGGATAAAAGGAAAAAACTTTATAGGTATGAAGTTTTTAGATATTAAAGTCAATAAAGTGGTATCTAAAAACTTCTATCTATTATCTATAATTGCATTTGAATCAAAGACTGTTACCGTATGAAAGCAATATTCTAACCCCTGAGTTAAGTAGGTAATTCAAAACCAAAAACGCTAATCTCACTCATACGGTGAATAGCACATTCCTTAGTTCTTTTCATTCTACAAAAAAAAAATAAGTTTTTCAAATTATTTCTTTTTTTTTAAGTTCGCGAGGTAGAAAATGCGGTGCGGATAGTAGAGGAAAAATCCAAGGTTTAAAAAAGAAAAAAAGGCAAACAGTGACTCTAGAATCAAGACTAAATAAACCTACGGAATCAAAAAAATTGAAATTCAATTATTGTAGAAAGGTAAAAAAAGCAAAGAAATTGAAATATAGAAATATACGAATATGAAATTCAAATCAAGGCACCCATTCTATGACAGATCTTAATTTACCTTCTATTTTTGTACCTTTAATAGGCCTCGTATTTCCGGCATTTTCAATTATTTTTTTATTTTTTTATGTGCAAAAAAATAATATTTTATAAATCCTAGATTTACAAACAAAGTATAGTTAGTTTAAGGTCGATCAGCGAATATTTTGAATAACCAATTACTCTAGACAATGTAGAGTAATTGGGAGTTATCGAATAGTGCTAATATCTAATCTATCTAATCAATTACTCTAAGTGCTAGTTTATAAGAGTTCCTTGGGGGTGAAGAAAAATAAAGTCAAAATTGGGTTATTTTCTCAATTCCAATCGAATGCAACTGGATCTAGTATAGTATGAATTGGCGATCAAAAGATATATGGATAGAATTTCTAAGGGGGTCTCGAAAAACAAGTAATTTTTTATGGTCTTTTATCCTTTTTTTAGGTTCACTAGGATTCTTAGTGGTTGGAACTTCCAGTTATCTTGGTACAAATATTATATACGTATTTTCGTCTCAGAAAATCCTTTTTTTTCAACAAGGAATCATAATGTCTTTCTACGGGATGGCAGGTCTATTCATGAGTTCCTATTTGTGGTGCACAATTTTTTGGAATGTAGGGAGTGGTTATGACCAATTTGATAGAAAAAAAGGAATTGTGTGTATTTTTCGTTGGGGATTTCCTGGATTAAATCGTCGCATCTTTCTTCGCTTCCTTATGAAAGATATTCAATCAATTAGAATTGAGGATAAAGAGGGCATTTATTCTCGTCGTGTACTTTATATGGAAATAAAGGGTCAAGGGTCCATTCCCTTGACTCATACGTATGATAATTTTTTGACGCCGCGTGAAATTGAACAAAAAGCTGTCGAATTGGCCTATTTCTTGTGTGTACCAATTGAAGTATTTTGAAATAAATTGAATGAAGAATCAAAGTTTTATCAAGAAGAAAAGAGAAGAAATTCGTGAATTCCATTTTGAATCCAATTCAAGTCTTTTCGAAATGTTCATTCGAACAAAATAAATATATTAATTCGATTTTCTTTTCCCTTCGATTCATATGTGAATAAAACACACTATAGAAAAAACAAAAAAAAAAAAAGAATATATATAAAGAAGATATAGTTATATGATATAAAATTATTATAAAATGTTACTTTAATAAATTAGAGTAATCTATTCTAATTAATAATAAATTAAGAAAAGAATTAATTTTTGGTATACTATTTTTTTATATGGCAAATAAATATATCTCGTATACGTATATATATATGTGGGTTCCAACTCCATTCTGGTATACTAGAAAAAAGGAGAAGTAATAATTTAATATAAATTTAAAGTAGAGATTTATACGGACATAAATTTCGTAATAAATCCTGCCTTTTTTTGAGGTACAGGATTTGGAATTGATATTTTCTTTTTATGAGTTTTGGTTATAAAGTACGGTGAAGGACTTTGAATATAGTAAAAAAAAAAAAAAGAACCTTTATCCTATTTCTAGACTCTTTCTATAAGAATCTAACAACTAAATTAGTATACAAAGAAAATAAAAATCGATCCGTAGATTCAATACCCTGCTTGTTAGAAAAGTCGTGTTTCATTCAATAAATAAATGAAATAAATATCATTTAGACTCATTTATTTAGAGTCATTGAATAAAGGAGGTTTATTAACTAGTTTTTTTACAAATAAAAAATGAAAAAAAAGAAAACATCGTCTTCTTTCGCATATTTTGTATCTATAGTATTTTTGCCCTGGTCAGTCTTTCTTTCATTTCGAGAATGTTTGGAACTTTGGATTAGTAATTGGTGGAATACCAGTCAATCCGAAACTCTCTTGAATTATATTCAAGAGAAATATATTTTAGAAAGATTCATAGAATTCGAAGAGCTTTTTTTTTTAGAGGAAATGAAAAAAGAGTACTCGGAAACATATATAAAAAAACCCAGTATAGAAATACACAAGGAAACGATAAAATTAGTTAGTACATACAATGAATATAATCTTTCTATCCTTTTGCATTTCTCAACAAATCTAATCTGTTTCAGTATTTTAAGTGGTTATTTTATTCTGAGTAATGAGGAACTTATGATTCTTAATTCATGGGCTCAGGAATTCCTATATAACTTAAGTGACACAACAAAAGCTTTCTCAATTATTTTAGTTACTGATTTAGGAATTGGATTTCATTCAACTCATAATTGGGAACTCCTAATTGGTTCGGTCTACAACGATTTTGGGTTAGCATATAAGGATCAGATTATATCTGGTCTTGTTTCTATTTTTCCAGTTATTTTAGATGCAATTGTGAAATATTGGATCTTCAATTATTTAAATCGTGTATCTCCTTCGCTTGTAGTAATTTATCATTCAATGAATGAATGAAAAACGAATTTGATCTTCTTATATCAATTCAATCAGAATTCTTTTTCTTTCTAAAACGAATGAATCATTTTTTAGTGACTTTTTTCTATTTTTACCTGTTCAACGTATTTGTCCTATATTATATTGTCAAAAAACTATTTCATAAAAACTATTTCAGTACAATGATAACAGAATCTTTATAGGAAACTAGACTAGTTTTCTATCTAACTTATTGTAGAATTTCTAGAATTTATAATATAATTGTACATGCAAAATATAAATCCTTTTTATTGGATAAAAAAACAAATGACTCGATCCATGTATGTTTATGTATCGATCATGATATATGTACTAAGTCGAGTATCTATTTCAAATGCATATCCCATTTTTGCGCAACAGGGTTATGAGAATCCGCGAGAAACAACTGGACGCATTGTATGTGCCAATTGTCATTTAGCTAATAAGCCTGTGGAGATTGAAGTTCCGCAAGCTGTGTTTCCTGATACTGTATTTGAAGCCATTGTTCGAATTCCTTATGATATGCAATTGAAACAAGTTCTTGCTAATGGTAAAAAAGGGGGTTTGAATGTGGGTGCTGTTCTTATTTTACCCGAGGGATTTGAGCTAGCTCCAACTGATCGTATTTCTCCTGAGTTGAAAGAAAAGATAGGAAATTTGTCTTTTCAGAGCTATCGTCCGAATAAAAAAAATATTCTTGTTATAGGTCCTGTTCCTGGTCAAAAATATAGTGAAATTGTCTTTCCCATTCTTTCTCCTGACCCTTCGACGAAGAAAGACATTCACTTCTTAAAATATCCCATATATGTAGGTGGGAACAGAGGAAGGGGTCAGATTTATCCTGATGGTGGAAAGAGTAACAATACAGTCTATAATGCTACATCAGCGGGTATAGTAAGCAAAATAGTACGTAAAGAGAAAGGTGGATATGAAATAACCGTAGTTGATGCGTTAGATGGACATCCATCGGTTGATGTTATACCTCCAGGGCCAGAGCTTCTTGTTTCAGAAGGTGAATCCATCAAGCTTGATCAACCATTAACAAGTAATCCTAATGTAGGAGGTTTTGGTCAGGGAGATGCGGAAATAGTTCTTCAAGATCCATTACGCATCCAAGGCCTTTTGTTCTTCTTCACATTCGTTATTTTGGCACAAGTGTTTTTAGTTCTGAAAAAGAAACAGTTTGAAAAAGTTCAATTATATGAAATGAATTTCTAAGTCCAT